TGAAAATGCCATAAGAAATGAAATGTCACAATATTTTTTTTATACATGTCGAAACAATGGAAAAGAAAGAATATCTTTTACGTACCCCCCCAGTTTGGCAACTTTCTTGGAAATGATACAAAGAAAAATTTCTTTGCTGACAAGAGAAAAACTACCCTTTGATGAATTGTATGATCATTGGATTTATACGAATGAACAAAAAAAGAACAACTTGACCAAAGAATTTCGAAATCGAATGGAAACTCTAAATAAAGGACTCATTACTCTAGATGTACTCGAAAAAAGAACTAGATTGTATAATGATGAAAATAAAAAAGAATACTTGCCGAAAATATATGATCCTTTTTTGAATGGGCCCTGTCGTGGAAGGGTCAAATTTTTTTTTTCATCCCCAATCCTAAACCTAAATAAAATTTCCATAAAAAATTACATCGAGACAGGTTGGATAAATAAGATTCATGGTATACTTTTTACTGATGATCAGGAAAAATTGGAAGAACAAATAGATACATTTGATAGAAATTCATTATCAACAGAAAAAAAACTTTCTTTATTTTCATTTCCAGAAACCGAACAAGGAAGAATTCATTCCGAAGATCAAATAAAAATTTTCTTTAACGCAGTTATAACTAAGACCAAAACTAAAAGAATTAAAAAAAAATCTATTGGAATCAAAGAAATAAGTAAAAAAGTTCCTACATGGTCATACAAATTAATCAACGATTTGGAACAACAGGAGAGAGAAAACGAAGAAAACGTGGCAGAGGATCATCAGATTCGTTCCAGAAAAGCCAAACGTGTAGTGATTTTTAATGATAACCAGCAAAATACTGATGCTAATACCAAAAATACTAATAATCCTGATCAAGCCGACGAAGTGGCTTTGATACGTTATTCACAACAATCGGATTTTCGTCGAGACATAATCAAAGGCTCTATGCGTGCTCAAAGACGTAAAACAGTTACTTGTGAATTGTTTCAAGCAAATGCGCATTCTCCTCTTTTTTTGGACAGAATAGACAAACCCCTTTTTTCTTTGAATATATTCGGGATGATAAAATTCATTTTGAAAAAATGGATGTATAAAAAAAGAACAGAATTAAGAATTTCGGATTATACCGAGGAAAGGGCAAAGGAAAGTGAGAAAAAAAAAGAGGAAGAAAAAAGAGAAGAATACAAAAGAGAAGAGAAAGAACGAATAGAAATAGCGGAAGCCTGGGATAGCATTTTATTTGCTCAAGTAATAAGAGGATCCCTATTAGTAACCCAATCTTTTCTTAGAAAATATATTCTATTACCTTCATTGATAATAGCTAAAAATATAGCCCGTATCTTATTATTTCAATTTCCCGAGTGGTCCGAGGACTTAAAAGATTGGAATAGAGAAATGCATGTTAAATGCACCTATAATGGTGTTCAATTATCAGAAACCGAATTTCCAAAAAATTGGTTGACAGACGGTATTCAAATAAAGATCCTATTTCCTTTTTGCCTTAAACCTTGGCACAGATCTAAGGTGACACCCCCCCAGAAAGATCCGCTGAGAAATAAAGGACAAAAAAACGATTTTTGTTTTTTAACAGTTTGGGGAATGGAAACTGAACTTCCTTTTGGTTCTCCCATAAAACAACGTTCATTTTTTGAACCCATTTTTAAAAAACTCAGAAAAAAAATTATAAAATTGCAAAAGAATTCTTTTTTAGTTATACAGGTTTTAAAAGAAAAAAAAAACTTTTTTTTAAACCTTTCAAAAGAAAGAAACAAATGGGTCATGAAAAACATTCTATTTTTAAAAGTAATAATAAAAGAACTTTCCAAAAGAAACCCAATTCAATTATTTGGATTAAGAGAAATATATAAATTGAGTGAAACTAAAAAAGAAAAAGATGGGATAATCAGTAATGGGATGATTAATGAATCGTCCATTCAAATTCGATTTATGGATTTGACAGATGATTCATTGACAGAAAAAAAAATGAAAGATCTGGCTGATAGAACCAGCACAATCAGGAATCAAATAGAAAAAATTACAAAAGATAACAAGAAAGGATTTTTAACTCCGGAAAGAAATAGAAATATTAGTTATAATAAAAGAAGTTACCCTACTAAACTATTAACATCAATAAAAAATATTTTGCAAAAATTAAAAAGAAGAAATGTTCGATTAATCCGTCAATCATATTATTTTTTCAAATTTTTAATTGAAAGGATATACATAGATATACTTCTCGGTATCATTAATATTCCGAGTATCACTACACAACTTTTTTTTGATAATTCAAAAAAAATGATCGATAAATACATTTACAATAATGAAATAAATAAAGAAAAAATTTTTAAAACAAATCAAAATACAATTCGTTTTATTTGGACTATAAAAAAATCAATTTCGGATATTAGTAATCAAAATTCAAAGATTTTCTTATCCTCCTTCTCACAAGCATATGTATTTTACCAATTATATCAAACGCAAATTCGTAACTTGTATAAGTTAAGATATATCCTTCAATATGACGGAACATCTCATTTTCTTAAAAATGAAATAAAGGATTATTTTGAAACACAAGGAATTTTTCATTCTGAATTAAAACATAAAAATATTTTGAATTCGGGAATGATTCAATGGAAAAACTGGTTAAGGGGTCATTATCAATATGATTTATCTCCGATTAGATGGTATCGATTAGTACCACACAAATGGCGAAATAGATTCAATCAAACACGTATAGTGCAAAATAAAGATTTAACCAAAAGGCATTCCGATGAAAAAGATCGATTAATATTAATTAATTCCAAAAAATTAAATGATTTTGAATCAAATTCAAAATATAACTTTCAAAAATACTATAGATATGACCTTTTCTCATATAAATCGATTAATTATGAAAATAAGAAGGATTTATATATTTATGTATCACCATTACGTTTAAATAATAAGCAAGAGATTTCTTATAATTACAACAAGATATATAAAAAAGGTAAATTAGTTGATATGCTAGGAGGTATTATCTCTATTAATTTAGAAGATGATGATATTATGAATCTGGATAAATTTACATATAGAAAATATTTTGATTGGAGAATTTTCGATTTTTGTCTTAGAAATAAAGTAGATATTGAGTCCTGGATTGATATCGATCCCAATGGTAATAAAAATACTAAGACTGGGGTTAATAATTATCAACTAATTGATAAAATAATTAATAAAATGGATCAAAAAGGTCTTTTTTATCTTAAAATTTCCCAAAATGGAGGAATTACGGCATCCAACAAAAAAAAAGACCTTTTTGATTGGATGGGAATGAATGAAGAAATACTAAGTCGTCCCATATCGAATCTGAAACTTTGGTTCTTTCCAGAATTTGTGCTGCTTTATAATACATATATTATGAAACCCTGGATCATACCAATACAACTACTTCTTTTAAATTTTAATGAAAATGTTAGTGAAAATAAAAACATCACTCGAAAGAACAAAAGGGATCTTTTTCTATTTTCGAATGAAAAAAAATCGATTGAATTAGAGAATAGAAATCAAGAAGAAAAAGAATCCGCAAGTCGAGATAATCTTGAATCAGATGCACAAAATCAAGCGAATCTTGGATCACTTCTCTCAAACCAAGAAAAAGATATTGAAGAAGATTATGCAAGCTCAGATATGAAAAAACGTAGAAAGAAAAAGCAATATAAGAGCAACACGGAAGCAGAGCTTGATTTTTTCCTAAAAAGGTATTTACGTTTTCAATTGAGATGGGATGATTCTTTAAATCAAAGAATGATCAATAATATCAAAGTATATTGTCTCCTACTTAGACTGATAAATCCAAGAGAAATTGCTATATCCTCTATTCAAAGGGGAGAAATGAGTTTAGATATTCTGATGATTCAAAAGGATTTAACTCTTATAGAATTAATGAAAAAGGGTATATTAATTATCGAACCAGTTCGTTTGTCTATCAAAAATGACGGACAATTTATTATATATCAAAGTCTAAATATTTCATTGGTTCATAAGAGTAAGCCCCAAATTAATCAAAGATACCGAAAAAAAAGCTATGTTGCTAAGATTAATTTGGATAAATCCATTGCAAGACATCAAAGAATGGCTGAAAATAGATACAAAAATCATTATGATTTGTTGTTTGTTCCCGAAAAAGTTTTATCCACTAAAGGACGTAGAGAATTAAGAATTCTAATTTGTTTCAATTCGAGGAAGAGAAATGGTATTCATAAAAATCCAGTATTTTGCAACAACGTAAAAAACGGTGGTGAATTTTTGGATAAAAGCAAACATTTTGATAAAAAGAAACTAATTAAATTAAAGTTCTTTCTTTGTCCTAATTATCGATTAGAAGATTTATCTTGTATGAATCGATATTGGTTTGATACCAATAATGGGAGTCGCTTCACTATGATAAGGATACATATGTATCCACGATTGCAAATTTGTTAATTATGCGTTTTTCATATCTATTCTGTACCATATATGTATGGTATATGAAACAAAAACTTGCACCCCATGTATTGTCTTCCCTTCCAGTCTGATACATGAATACTAATTCAATGCATGCATCAATATCCAATAGATCTATAAATGATTACCGGAATCTTCTTATTTTTTATTTTATTATTAGATTAGATCCACAAATTTTTCTCTTTTATAAATGTAGAAACATATCATCCTTTCCTATTCCTATACGAATTTTCATATTCGTATTCCTATACGAATAAAATTTTAAATAAAATTGGATTGATTAATTTTATTTGATAAAATTGGGAGTTCATAAAGAAATTAAGATTATTGTGTATACCAAATTAAAATGACTAGCATTATTCTTACTGATCAGTAAAATCCATTAAAAAAAAGAGGATAGAAAATCCGTTTTATGGTAAAAAATTCATTCATTTCGGTTTTTTCACAAGAAGAAAACAGGGGGTCCGTTGAATTTCAAGTATTTCGTTTCACCAATAAGATACGAAGACTTACTTCCCACTTGGAATTGCACAGAAAAGATTATTTATCTCAGAGAGGTCTACGTAAAATCCTGGGAAAACGCCAACGACTGCTGTCTTATTTGTCAAAGAAAAATAGAATACGTTATAAAGAATTAATTAGTCGGCTGAATATTCGGGAATCAAAAACTCGTTAATTGAAAAAGGAATTTGAATTATTTTCTTTTTTTTTATTAGATCTTGAATTTTAATGAACTTCTTTTCATTTTCAGCAATTCATGAAAGAATGAATCGAGGAATAACCTATGAATGTAACAACTACAAGAAAAGACCTCATGATAGTCAATATGGGACCTCACCACCCATCAATGCATGGTGTTCTTCGGCTCATCCTTACTCTAGATGGTGAAGATGTTATTGATTGTGAACCAATATTGGGTTATTTACACCGAGGAATGGAAAAAATTGCGGAAAATCGAACAGTTATACAATATCTACCTTATGTAACACGTTGGGATTATTTAGCTACTATGTTCACAGAAGCAATAACCGTAAATGGACCAGAACAGTTGGGAAATATTCAAGTACCTAAAAGAGCCAGTTATATCAGAGTAATTATGTTAGAGTTGAGTCGTATAGCTTCTCATCTGTTATGGCTTGGCCCCTTTATGGCAGATATTGGTGCACAGACTCCTTTTTTCTATATTTTCAGAGAAAGAGAATTAGTATATGATCTATTCGAAGCTGCCACCGGTATGAGAATGATGCATAATTATTTTCGTATCGGAGGAGTAGCGGCCGATCTACCTTATGGATGGATAGATAAATGTTTGGATTTCTGTGATTATTTTTTAACAGCGGTTTCTGAATATCAAAAACTTATTACGCGAAATCCTATTTTTTTAGAACGAGTTGAGGGGGTAGGCATTATTGGTCCAGAAGAAGCAATAAATTGGGGTTTATCGGGACCAATGCTACGAGCTTCCGGAATCCAATGGGATCTTCGTAAAGTTGATCATTATGAATGTTACGACGAATTGGATTGGGAAATCCATTGGCAAAAAGAAGGAGATTCATTAGCTCGCTATTTAGTCCGAATCGGTGAAATAACGGAATCGATAAAAATTATCCAACAGGCCCTGGAAGGAATTCCAGGGGGGCCCTATGAGAATTTAGAAACCCGGTGCTTTGCTAGAGAAAGGGATCCCGAATGGAATGATTTTGAATACCGATTCATTAGTAAAAAACCTTCTCCTACCTTTGAATTGCCGAAGCAAGAACTTTATGTAAGAGTTGAAGCCCCAAAGGGAGAATTGGGAATTTTTTTAATAGGAGATCAGAGTGGTTTTCCTTGGAGGTGGAAAATTCGTCCACCTGGTTTTATCAATTTGCAAATTATTCCTCAGTTAGTTAAAAGAATGAAATTGGCCGATATTATGACAATACTAGGTAGCATAGATATCATTATGGGAGAAGTTGACCGTTAAAATGATAATTGATACAACAGAAGTACAAGATATAAATTCTTTTTCTAGATTAGAATCTTTAAAAGAAGTCTATGGAATCATAGGGATGTTTTTACCTATTTTGACTCTTGTATTGGGAATCACAATAGGTGTACTCGTAATTGTGTGGTTAGAAAGAGAAATATCTGCAGGAATACAACAACGTATTGGTCCCGAATACGCCGGTCCTTTGGGAATTCTTCAAGCTTTAGCAGATGGGACAAAACTTATTTTCAAAGAGAATCTTTTTCCATCTAGAGGAGATACTCGTTTATTCAGTATAGGACCATCCATAGCAGTTATATCCATTTTACTAAGTTATTCAGTAATTCCTTTTAGTTATCACCTTGTTTTATCTGATCTCAATATCGGTGTTTTTTTATGGATTGCCATTTCCAGTATTGCTCCCATTGGACTTCTTATGTCAGGATATGGATCAAATAATAAATATTCTTTTTTAGGTGGTCTACGAGCCGCTGCTCAATCGATTAGTTATGAAATACCATTAACTCTTTGTGTGTTATCAATATCTCTACGTGCGATTCGTTAAAACAGAAAATTCTCTTTTCTTTCTTTTTCGAAAAGAAATTGAATAGATATCCCCTTTTTTATTCATCATTCAGTTTGATGACCTAAATCAGATAGTTGTATGAGTGAAAGAAAACAGCTTAGAAATTAGCAGTAAAAAGATTGAGTCTCATTTCCTACGTACAAGAATTAAAAAAAAAAAAAAAAGTAAATATAAGCAAGACTTTAACCCCAAGATTGGTTGATTAGTCATCCTGGCTTGAAGCGGGCTCAACTCAAAAGATCAACCGTATAGAGTTTTCACTATCGTTTCTATGTATTACCATAACGGGTGATTGAGCAAAAATCAGTGGATGGTTAGGAACACCAAAATACATAAAGGATTCGTAATGGAGATTTGTTATGTAAATTATCCAAAAGGAATTTTTACATAACATAAAAAGAATAGTAATTGGGGCTTTAAGTTAGTAGAAATGATCAAGCAGTACTACCCACGATTCCGATTCAGAGTATG